GGTTATTAGTCTGGATACAGCACAACCGCTTTATTAGATTGAAATTGAATAACTACGTTCGATTTAATAAGTACCTTCCGTCACAAATTAAGTACCTTATGTCAGAATTTACGTACCGTGTGTCAATATTGGAAAATTCTATGACTCGAACCTTTAGTATTATCTTATTTATTACCTGTGTCTACTATTTAGGCAGAATGCCTTCACCCCTTCTTACTAACAAACTGGAAAAACCCTTAACAATGGAAGAAGGGGGGGTAAGGGTAAGAAAGAAAGAGGGAGATGTAAAAATAGAAAGGGCTCCCGAAACGAAGGGGACTAAACATAAACAGGAACTCTTCTGGTTTGAATTTGTTGAAAAACTTCCTGTGATCCTTCTTTTTGATTATAAAGATTGGAATCGACCATTACGATACATAAAAAACAATGACAGGGATTTTAAAGGGGCTGTAAAAAGCGAAACGTCACAATATTTTTTTGATACATGCCGAAGTGATGGAAAACAAAGAATCTCTTTTACATATCCGCCCAGTTTGTCAACTTTTTTGGAAATGATACAAAGAAGAATAGACGAGTTCACGCTCGAAAAACCATCCTATGATGAACTGTATAATCATTGGGTTTATACAAAGAACAAAAAAAAGAACAAGATAAAAAACGAATTACTTAATAGAATTAAGGCTCTAGACATGGGATTTCTTTCTCGGGATATACTTGAAAAAAGAACTAGATTGGTTAAGGATAATGATAAGACTCAAAAAAAAGACCGGCCTAATCAAAAATTATACTTGTCTCAAGAGTATGATCCTTTTTTGAACGGACCATATCGTGGAACACCCCAACAGTGGTTTTCACCTTCAATCAGAAATAAAACAAATTTTAGAAAGACAGTTAAAATAAATAAGATTCATGGTATCCTTCTTTCTGGTACTGATTACACTGATTACCAAGACTTTAAACAGAAAGAATTTGAACAGAAAATGGATACATTTTTTAAAATGGATACATTTTTTAAAAAAGAATTTTCAACAGAAATTAATATTTTTTTAACTTTCATCCGTAAATTTGCTAGAAAAACAGGATTGAGTCTCAATTTGAAGGTCCCTTCTTTATTTTCAGAAGAAAAACATGATAAAAAAAGAAAAAAATCTATTGGAATCAAAGAAATCGGTAAAAAGGTTGGAATCAAAGAAATCTGTAAAAAAGTCCCTCGATGGTCATCCAAATTAATCAGCGAAATGGAAGCAGAATTTCTCGACTACGCATATGGGAGAGTGCCGCAAGAACCTCATCTTTGCTCAAGAGCAATGAAAGAAATGGTGCTATCTAAAGAACCGAAAAATTTGGCTGATCCCTATGCGCGCCAAGACTACGCGATTTACCTAGATATGTTGAATGAGCCGGATTTTGAGCGAGACCTAATCATGAGTTCTACACGCGCTCAAAGGCGGAAAGTTATTATTTTGAAACTGCTTCACCCAAAGCCGCAGTCCCCGCTTTTTTGGGGCAAAACCAAAAGTGTCCTCGGTTATTTTTTTACTCATCCAATAAAATTTATTTTTATAAATTGGATGGGTAAAAGAACAAAATCCAAAATTTTAAATTCTACAAAAAAACAGACAAAAACAAGAGAGGAAAAAGCGAAGATCACATCCCAGGAAAAAAACAGGGAAGAACTAATGCGGATAGAAATGGAGGGCGTATGGGAAAACCTGCCGTATGGCTCGGGAATACGAAGTTCCTTATTACTAATGCAATCGTTTCTTAGAAAAAATATAAGTCTCCCTTTACTCATAATAGCTAAAAATATTGGCCGTTTATTATTTTTTCAAGTTCCTGAGTGGGTTGAGGATTTTCAGGAATTGAATAGAGAAAGGCATTTTCCATGCACCCATCTTGGTGTTGGACTAAACGATCAGGAGGTTTTGACCCATTTGATGGCAGAAGGTTTTGACATAAAAATCCTATATCCTTTCCGCTTGAAACCTTGGCACAGATCTAAGCTAAAAGCCCCTCGCAGAAATCGAATCAAAAAGAAAAAAAAACGAAATCTACAAAAGGAAGTGGAAGAGGATTTTGGTTTTTTAACCATTTTGGGAATGGAAACTGAATATCCTTTCGGTTCTCCCCGAAAAAGATCTTCTTTGATGACTTCCTTTTTTAAACCCATTTTTAAGAAACTAGGAAAACAAATGAAAAAAAAGAAGGCTTTTAAAGATTTTAAAATTCTAGGAGTTTTCAAAAAAGTAATATCAGAATTCTCAAAGAGAAATCAAATTCCATTAGTTAGATCGAAAAAAATAGATGAATCAAGTGAAACTAAAAAAGATTCTGTAATCAACAATCAGATAATTGAAGAATCGTTTACTCAAATTCAATCTATAGATCGGGCAAATTCTTTACAGACAGAACAAAAAATGAAGAATCTAACTGAACAAGAAATGAAGAATCTAACTGATAGAACAAGCACAATCAAAAATAAAATACAAAGACTTACAAAAGATAAAAAAAAAGAAACTTCCGGAATAAATAGCAGTACAAATTCTAATGTAGAATCACAACCCCTAAAAAGGATTTGGCAAATATTAAAACGAAGAAACGCTCGATTAATCAGTCAATTACATTATTTAAAATTATATTATTTTCTCAAAATTTTTATTGAAAAAATATACATAGATATCTTTCCACGTATCATTAATATTGCCAGAATCAATACACAACCTTTACCAGAAAAAATTATTGAGAAATACATTTCTAATAATGAAAGAAATCAAAAAAAAATGAACTTTTTTTCGGTTTCGACTATCAAAAAGGCACGTTCTAATTATAGTATTAGAACTACTAAGGAAAATTCACATATCTTTTATGACTTATCTTCCTTGTCGCAAAGATATGTATTTTTTAAATTATCACAACCCCAAGCTATTAACTTGTCTAAGTTAAGATCTGCTCTTCAATATCATGGAACATCTTTTTTTCTTAAGACTGCAATAAAGGATTCTTTTGAAATACAAGGAATATTCCATTCCGAATTAAGACATAAGAAACCTCGAAGTTATGATCAATGGAAAAACTGGTTAAGAGGCCATCCTCAATACAACTTATCTCCGATTAGATGGTCTAGATTAATACCACAAAAATGGCGAAATAGAGTCAATCAACGTTGTACGGCTGAAAATAAAGATTTTAAAAAATGGAGTTCAGATGAAAATGAAAAAGACCTATTATTTCATTACACAAATCAAAATTTGTGTAAAGTATATTCAGTACCAAATCAACAAGAGAATTTTCAAAAATACTATAGATATGGTCTTTTATCATATAAATCTATTAATTATGAAACTAAGAAAGACTCATCTATTTATGGATCACCATTACAAGTAAATAAGAAGAAAAATCTTTCTTATAATTACACTATACACAAATTATTTAATGTTAATGAGTATATTGATCTCAATAATTTTCTAAGAAGGGCTAATATTATTGATAGTGATAAAAAGCCAGATCGAAAATATTTTGATTGGAAAATGCAAAATTTTGCTCTAAGCCAATTTGATATTGATAATGATAATAAAGCTTTTCATTATATTCAAATTCGTCAAAATCCAGAGATCAATCCACCCAATTCCAAAGAAATCTTTTTTGATTGGATAAAAATAGATAAAGAAAGACTAAGTAACCCCGTAACAAATTGGGACTGCGAACCTTGGTTCTTCCCAGAACATGTGCTACTTTATACTGCATATAAAGTGAAACCTTGGATTATACCAAGTCCACTTTTTCTTGGAAATTTGTCTTTCCCTATTAGTTTTAGTGAAACTAATAAAGAGATTCAAACTCAAAAAAATTGGGATTTTATACCCATTGAAAAAAGACTTCTTGTATCAAGGACAGGAACAGAAATTATAGAAACACCTTCTGAGGACTTGTACATGAAAATAGGTGGCGAAGCGTTTAGAGGAAGAATAAGAACCCCCGATTTAGTTCAGTATTGGCTTTTTCAATTGAAATGGCACAATTCTTTTGTGGGGAAAACAATACCCGGACTAATGCAACAATTTTCAGCCCAGCTAGAGTGGAATCTAAATCATAAAAGAATGAACGGCTGGGTGATAACCTATCTGAGAAATAACCTATTGAGTATAAATCAACATCTCATTCGCTATGAAACTACACTAGAGATGGATGAACTGGGGCAACTTGAGGTAGTGATTCTCGAATCAAATCGTCTGTATCTAGGAACTTATAGCCAAATTATTATGTATCAGACCATACGCATTTCGTTGGTTGATCAAAGTAAGCAAGAAATTAATCAAAAATACCGAAACCAAAGATATCTTAGCCATCAAAGAAGAACAGGAAATAGAAAGAAAAATCATTATGATTTTCTTGTTCCCGAAACTATTTTATCATCTAGACGTCGTAGAGAGTTGAGAATTCTAATTTCTTTCAACTTAAAGAATAGGAATGGTGTGGATAAAAATCCAATACTTTGCACCGAGCCTAAGATAAGAAACTGGGGTTTATTTTTGAATAAAAGTAAACATCTTGGTAGAAATCAAAAAAAATTAATGAAATTCTTAATGAAATTCAAGTTCTTTCTTTGGCCTAATTATCGATTAGAAGATTTAGCTTGTATGAATCGTTATTGGTTTGATACCAATAATGGGAGTCGTTTCAGCATGTTAAGGATATATATGTATCCACGATTCAAAATTCGTTGACGGTACATTCTTTCTCTATATTCCCTTGTATCAAGCTTTCAAAGGGCTCATTCAAGACTTACTCGAACAATACCCTATAATTCTAATTATAGGGTATTATGAAAGTAAACAAAACGGCGTAACATATGCCTTGTCTTACATCCCAGTTTCATATAAAATGCTACGATACTAAGTCAATGACGTATAAATTAGATCTACAAATGCATCAAGGAAATCTTCGTAATTTTAGGTTTCAGTTATTCACTTTTGTGAGTGTAAAAACCCTCTTTTTATATCCCTATCCGAATCCAATTCAAAATTGGATTGATTCATATTAATTGATAAAATAAGCAATCCATAAAGAAATTAAAATTCTTGTGTATACTACATTAAAATAGCCGGTATTATTATTACTGATCAATCAAATTCATATCTGTTCTGTAAAAGGGGGAGGGGGAAATTCTTTTATGCTAAAAGATGCATTCGTTTCAATTATTTTGCAAGAGGAAAACAAAGAAAACAGAGGGTCCGCCGAATTTCAAGTAGTTAATTTCACCAATAAAATACGGAAACTTACTTTACATTTGAAATTGCACAAAAAGGACTATTCGTCTCAGAGAGGCCTGCTCAAAATTCTGGGAAAACGTCAACGGCTGCTGGCTTATTTGTCAAACAAAAACAGAATACGTTATAAAGAATTAATTGGTCAGTTGAATATTCGAGAAACAAAAGCTGATTAATTTGAAGAGTTGGTTTGAATTATTCGCTTCAATTGTAATGTAATGAACTTCTTTTCGCTTTCAGCAATTCATGGAAGAATGAATCGGGAAAAAACCTATGACTACGCCAGTTACAAGAAAAGACCTCATGATAGTCAATATGGGTCCTCACCATCCATCAATGCATGGTGTTCTTCGACTCATTGTTACTCTAGATGGAGAAGATGTTATTGACTGTGAACCAGTATTGGGTTATTTACATAGAGGTATGGAAAAAATTGCGGAAAACCGAACAATTATACAATATTTGCCTTATGTAACACGTTGGGATTATTTAGCTACTATGTTCACAGAAGCAATAACTGTAAATGCACCGGAGCAGTTAGGCAATATTCAAGTACCTAAAAGGGCCAGCTATATCAGAGTCATTATGCTGGAGTTAAGTCGTATAGCTTCGCATTTGTTATGGCTTGGCCCTTTTATGGCAGATATTGGGGCACAGACCCCTTTCTTCTATATTTTTCGAGAAAGAGAATTGATATATGACCTATTCGAAGCTGCCACCGGTATGCGAATGATGCATAATTTTTTTCGTATCGGAGGGGTAGCTGCTGATTTACCTCATGGATGGATAGATAAATGTTTGGATTTTTGCGATTATTTTTTAACAGAGGTTGCTGAATATCAAAATCTTATTACACGCAATCCTATTTTTTTAAAACGAGTTGAAGGAGTAGGCATTATTGGCGGAAAGGAGGCGATAAATTGGGGTTTATCGGGACCAATGCTACGAGCTTCCGGAATACAATGGGATCTTCGTAAAGTTGATCAGTATGAGTGTTACGACGAGTTCGATTGGGAAGTCCAATGGCAAAAAGAGGGGGATTCATTAGCTCGTTATTTAGTACGAATCAATGAAATGGCAGAATCCATAAAAATGATTCAACAGGCTCTAGAAGGAATTCCGGGGGGGCCCTATGAGAATTTAGAAATTCGACGCTTTGATACACTAAGAGATCCGAAATGGAATGATTTTGACTATCGATTTATTAGTAAAAAACCTTCTCCGACTTTTGAATTGTCGAAGCAAGAACTTTATGTGAGAGTTGAAGCCCCAAAAGGAGAATTGGGAATTTTTCTGATAGGAGATAAGAGTGTTTTTCCTTGGAGATGGAAAATCCGACCACCGGGTTTTATCAATTTGCAAATTCTTCCTCAGCTAGTTAAAAGGATGAAATTGGCTGATATTATGACGATATTAGGTAGCATAGATATCATTATGGGAGAAGTTGATCGTTAAAATGATAATTGATACAACAGAAGTACAAGCTATCAATTCTTTTTCGAGATTGGAATCCTTAAAAGAAGTCGATGGGATCATATGGATGCTTGTTCCTATTTTCAGTCTTGTATTAGGAATCACAATAGGTGTACTAGTAATTGTTTGGTTAGAAAGAGAAATATCTGCAGGGATACAACAACGTATTGGACCTGAATACGCCGGTCCTTTTGGAATTCTTCAAGCTCTAGCAGATGGTACAAAATTACTTTTCAAAGAGAATCTTCTGCCATCTCGAGGAGATATTTGTTTATTCAGTATCGGACCATCCATCGCAGTCATATCGATTCTACTAAGTTATTTAGTAATTCCTTTTGGCTATCATCTTGTTCTAGCTGATCTCAGTATCGGTGTTTTTTTATGGATTGCAATTTCAAGTATTGCTCCCATTGGACTTCTTATGTCAGGATATGGATCAAATAATAAATATTCCTTTTTAGGCGGTTTACGAGCTGCTGCTCAATCAATTAGTTATGAAATCCCATTAACTCTATGTGTGTTATCAATATCTCTACGTGTGATTCGTTGAGACATAAAATTGATCCTACTTCTTTTCTTTCTAGAAAGGGCCTTTGCTGAGTTGAATATATTTTTATTTTTGATTCATCATTCGGGTTGATGAACTAAACCAGATAGTTATATGAGTGAAAGAAACAGCTTCTAAATTTGCAGTAAAAAGATTGAATCTCATTTTCTATGTACAAGAGTGAAGTGAAAGTAAACATAAATATTAGAAACT